GTCACTATCTAATAGTAAGAAATGTCAACAAGGAAATCTTTTGTATAGACATTCGAACCACTGTTGGTCATATTTCTTTTTATCGAGAGATAGAAGAAGCCGTACAAGGGTTTTGCCGGGCTTGCTCATATAGTACCTAAGCTAAAAAATTCTATGATACCCGCGATAATTCGATTCGGGTCTCCCCGTCTCAACTAGTATTCTAATTCGTGAATTTCTCCGCTAATCAAGATCGAGGAAAGGCAGTCTTCGAATCACTGACTCAAATCCATTGTCGAATCCTACTCAACTGAATAGCGAGGTACTTATGGCAGAACGGGCCGATCTAGTCTTTCACAATAAAGCGATAGATGGAACTGCCATGAAACGACTTATTCGCAGATTAATAGATCACTTTGGAATGGCATATACATCACATGTCCTGGATCAAGTAAAGACTCTGGGTTTCCAGCAAGCCACTACTACATCCATTTCATTAGGAATTGATGATCTTTTAACAATACCTTCCAAGGGGTGGCTAGTACAAGATGCGGAACAACAAAGTTTAATTTTGGAAAAACACCATCATTATGGGAATGTACACGCGGTAGAAAAATTACGTCAATCCATTGAGATCTGGTATGCTACAAGTGAATATTTACGACAACAAATGAATCCTAATTTTAGGATGACTGATCCTTCTAACCCAGTCCATATAATGTCTTTTTCGGGAGCTAGAGGAAATGCATCTCAGGTCCATCAATTAGTAGGTATGAGAGGATTAATGTCGGATCCTCAAGGACAAATGATTGATTTACCCATTCAAAGCAATTTACGCGAAGGACTCTCTTTAACGGAATATATTATTTCCTGCTACGGAGCTCGCAAAGGAGTTGTGGATACTGCTGTACGAACATCAGATGCTGGATACCTCACGCGCAGACTTGTTGAAGTAGTTCAACACATTGTTGTACGTAGAACAGATTGTGGCACCATCCGAGGTATTTCTGTGAGTCTTCAAAATGGGATGATAACAGAAAGAATTTTTATCCAAACATTAATTGGTCGTGTATTAGCGGACAATATATATATGGGTTCACGATGCGTTGCCATTCGAAATCAAGATATTGGGATTGGACTTGTTAATCGATTCATAACCTTTAGAGCAAAATCAATATCTATTAGAACTCCCTTTACTTGCAGGAGTACATCTTGGATCTGTCGATTATGTTATGGCCGTAGTCCCACTCATGGCGACCTGGTCGAATTGGGAGAAGCGGTAGGTATTGTTGCGGGTCAATCTATTGGGGAACCCGGGACTCAACTAACATTAAGAACTTTTCATACCGGTGGAGTATTTACAGGCGGTACGGCGGAACATGTACGAGCTCCTGATAATGGAAAAATCAAATTCAATGAACATTTGGTTCATCCCACACGTACACGTCACGGCTATCCAGCTTTTCTATGTTATATAGACCTATATGTAACTATTGAGGGTCAAGATATTCTACATAATGTGAATATTCCCCCAAAAAGTTTGATTTTAGTTAAAAATGATCAATATGTAGAATCAGAACAAGTCATTGCCGAGATTCGCGCCGAAGCATCCATCTTGAATTTTAAAGAGAGGGTCCGAAAACATATTTATTCTGACTCAGAGGGAGAAATGCACTGGAGTACCGCTGTGTACCATGCACCCGAATATACATATGGTAATGTTCATCTCTTACCAAAAACAAGCCATTTGTGGATATTATCAGGAGTTCCGCACAGATCCAGTATAGTCCCTTTTTCGCTCCACAAGGATCAAGATCAAATAAATATTCATTCTCTTTCTGTCGAACGAAAATATATTTCTAACCTTTCAGTGACTGATGATCAAGCGAGACATAAATTGTTTAGGTCGGATCCTTCTGGTAAAAAGGAGGGGGGGGTTCTTGATTATTCAGTACCTGATCGAATCATATGTAAGGGTCATTGTAATTTTATATACCCCGCTATTCTTGACGAGAATTCTGATTTATTGGCAAAGAGACGAAGAAATAGATTCATCATTCCATTACAATCGAATCAAGAACAAGAAAAAGAACTAATACCCCGTTCAGGTATCTCGATTGAAATACCCATAAATGGTCTTTTCCGTATAAATAGTATTCTTGCTTATTTCGACGATCCTCGATATAGAAGAAAGAGTTCGGGAATTACTAAATATGGGACTATAGAGGCGGATTCTATCGTCAAAAAAGAGGATTTGATTGAGTATCGAAGAACAAAAGAATTTCGGCCAAAATACAAAATGAAAATAGATCGATTTTTTTTCATTCCCGAGGAAGTGCATATCTTACCCGGAGCTTCTTCCATAATGGTACGGAACAATAGTATCATTGGAGTAGATACGCGAATTACTTTCAATATAAGAAGCCGAGTAAGCGGATTGGTCCGAGTGGAGAAAAAAAAAAAAAAGATTGAACTCAAAATATTTTCGGGGGATATCTATTTTCCTGGAGAGACAGAAAAG